TCAGATAGAATCGAGCTTTCGATTGATGCAGGTACTTGGGATCCTTTGGATGAAGACATGGTCTCTCTTGATCCCATTGAATTTCATTCGGAGGAGGAACCTTATAAAGAGCGCATTGATTCTTATCAAAGAAAGACAGGATTAACTGAGGCTGTTCAAACAGGCACAGGTCAACTAAACGGTATTCCTATAGCAATTGGGGTTATGGATTTTCAGTTTATGGGGGGTAGTATGGGATCCGTAGTAGGCGAGAAAATCACCCGATTGGTCGAGTATGCTACCACTAAATTTCTACCTCTTATTCTAGTATGTGCTTCCGGAGGCGCACGGATGCAAGAAGGAAGTTTGAGTTTGATGCAAATGGCTAAAATATCTTCGGCTTTATATGATTATCAATCAAATAAAAAGTTATTCTATATATCAATCCTTACATCTCCTACTACTGGTGGGGTGACGGCTAGTTTTGGTATGTTGGGGGATATCATTATTGCTGAACCCAATGCCTACATTGCATTTGCGGGTAAACGGGTAATTGAACAAACATTGAATAAGACAGTACCTGAAGGTTCACAAGCGGCTGAATATTTATTCCATAAGGGCTTATTTGATACAATCGTACCACGTAATCTTTTAAAAGGCGTTCTGAATGAGTTATTTCAGCTCCACGCTTTCTTTCCTTCGAATAAAAATGGAATCAAGTAGACCTTTAAGGTCAATTATTTTTTTGTGGCGAACAAGCTGTTAGTTTATCAGACATATATTCCATGTAGAAAAATGAAATTAATAAGTACATTTTTTTAGTTCTACATTCCTTGCACTTATTATATATTCATTTATAGTATAATTATATACGACTTAAAATTAATAACGAATTTTTAAATCTATTTTTAAATATATAATATTAAGAATAACAGGTACAAATATTAAACCGAGGTACCCATTCTATGACAACTCTCAACTTACCATCTATTTTTGTGCCTTTAGTGGGCCTAGTATTTCCGGCAATTGCAATGGCTTCTTTATCTCTTCATGTTCAAAGAAACAAGATTTTTTAAACCCGATGCGACCCAATCTCAGCCATTTTTTTTCAAGACTTAGATTAGACATGGATCATAAAATGGATATCCATTTAGTAGACTATCGTATAAGATGTGCCTTCTTCCGAACATGAATTAAATGTAACTGAAAGAGCTCTTATGCATGTAGAAATATGTTATATGTTTAAAATAATTAAATTATAGCTATTTTAAACATGTCACTATCTCTATCTATAGGAGATCATATAAAGGGGATACTAGTATTTTACATCTAGCCAATTCGATAAATTATGCCTAAAGGTTCCCATCAGAATAGTGCTAGTTGATGAGAGTTACTTCGGAAAAAGAATAAAGTCAAATTTTTGGGGGGTTATTCCCTCAATTTCAATAAAATGCAACCGGATCTAGTATGAGTTGGCGATCAGAACATATATGGATAGAACTTATAACGGGGTCTCGAAAAATAAGTAATTTCTGCTGGGCCTTTATCCTTTTTTTAGGTTCATTAGGATTCTTGTTGGTTGGAACGTCCAGTTATCTTGGTAGGAATTTGATATCTTTATTTCCGTCTCAGCAAATCATTTTTTTTCCACAAGGGCTCGTCATGTCTTTCTATGGCATCGCAGGTCTCTTTATTAGTTCCTATTTGTGGTGCACAATCTCCTGGAATGTAGGTAGTGGTTATGATCAATTCGATAGAAAGGAAGGAATTGTGTGTATTTTTCGTTGGGGATTTCCTGGAAAAAATCGTCGCATCTTCCTTCGATTCTTTATGAAAGATGTTCAGTCCATCAGAATAGAAGTTAAAGAGGGTATTTATGCCCGGCGTGTCCTTTATATGGACATCCGAGGCCAGGGAGCTATTCCCTTGACTCGTACTGATGAGAATTTGACTCCACGCGAAATTGAACAAAAAGCTGCGGAATTAGCCTATTTCTTGCGTGTACCGATTGAAGTATTTTGAAATGAACTGAAAATTATTTCTCATCAGGAGGTAAAAAATAAAAAAATAATAGAGGCATCTCCTATATCAAAATATTCCATTTCGGGATTAGGTCCAATTTTTTTATATTTTGATAAATAAGGGAGTTAGCTCGTCTCGAAATACGGCATTACTTGAAAGGGCCTATTTGGGACATTCATCGAAAGGACACAATACAATTGCTGCGAATTTTCTCAATTGAGATATCAGTAAAAAAAAAATACGATTTTTTATTATTTCTTCATTCGAATTTGAGACGGACTCTTATTCTATTTGGATATTCTTTATATATTCAAGGACTAACCATAACCAATACATCACAAATAAAAAACAGTGAATAGATTCAAAGGAAAGATACCTTGTAATAGAACTCATTGCTTGATAGAAATATTGGATCGCATAGAGTTTACAAACGAGGTGGGTTCATTAAGAATTCACAGATGAAAAAAATGGAAAAAAAGAAAGCATTCATTCCCCTTCT